AAGGTGAGAAGTTCCTATTTTTCAATTTCATGCAATATATTTAAATAGGGTACTCTAAATGAAAAAATGAAAGTTTCTTTTTCGTATCCACTCTATATAATATTGTCAGAACAAAACCATCAAAAAATCTTGTTGTGCTCTGGAATCAAAGAAAGATAAGATATTGAAAAAGGTTGTAACTTGAAATAAACGTTTCCCTATAGAGAAATAGAATATTAATTGACTCCTATGGAACATTTAGGAACAAGAAGATTTAATCGGAAATATCGACAGATTCTTGCGGAGTCAAAAAAAATATGAAATAAAAAAAGATCTACTGTTCCAATTTCACCTTGATCGAATTTTAATATCATAATAGTGGATATAGTTCCAATTCAATGGGTTAGATTCACTTACTTTTTCTTTTGTTGATTTATAATGTTTACACCTCTTTAGAATGGAGTTGATTGGAAGAATATAGAATATAATGAAAAAAAAATAGAATAGAAAGATAGAAAATCAGAAATATATATATATATATATCAGAATACTATATATAATAAAAATAGATTAAATTAATATAATATTAATCTTAACACTTAATATACTTTTTTTAATATACTTAATTAATCCTTAATATAAAAATATACTTGATATAAAATAATAATATAAAATAATAATAATAATATAAAATAATAATATAATAATAAATATAAAATAATAATATAATAATATAGAGAAATAATATACAAAATTTATATTTAATTTTTTTATGTATATTTATATTGATTTTTTTTTTTATTTATTTGTGTTTATTTATTTGTGTTATTTGTCGATTCGATTCAAGAGACAACTTATCATTATTGATTATATTATACTAAAAAAATGTTCAACTGTCTTTTCGAAATATATGATTTTTTTTTATTACAAATATCAACAATATTTCTCTTCTTTGGTTACATATGAATACTACTTTTGCACTGAAGTTTTATAAAAAAAAAGAAGGCCAAAGCCCCTTATCGGATTTGAACCGATGACTTACGCCTTACCATGGCGTTACTCTACCACTGAGTTAAAAGGGCTGTTTTATTCAATTACTGAATGAATCACTAGACAGAAAATATCTATCTATAGATAGATATATAGATAGATATTTACATATATAAGTATATGCAGTAGACTCATCTAATCGATAGATATTTACATATATAAAGATAGATATTTACATATATAAGTATATGCAGTAGACTCATAATTACTGGTGGCTTATTCCGAAATGAAAATGTGAATTTGCTTAACATATGCAAATTATTTACTTAACACATTATATAGGCTAACGAAAATTGTAGAAAGTAACACAAAATCAAGCGAATCCCTTAAAATTAAAAGGTGTTTTTATATGCTTATTTTTTTTTAATTTGGTTACTTTTTCATGACTCGATTCCCGAACTCGCAAAGGCCATATACTTTTCATCGTGTTTAACAGAATCTTGTTTCCTTCTTTGTATTTATTATCTTCAATATAATGAAGAGCTGTTTGTATGGATGACTGCGGTAATGATAAATGATTTATTATTTTTTATCTTTTTTTATTATACTTATTGTATGTAATAATATTGTATGTAATAAATTTCTATATTTTTGTAGTCGAGATACAAAAATATAGAAATTTATTTTTCTATTTCTGTTAGTCTATAGAGAATAATACAATGGAGGGACGATTAAAATGACTGATTCGATTCATGAGTCTAAATACCGAATCAAAAAAGGAATCAGAAAAGAAATCAGAAAAGAAAGCCTGGTGGGTCTAGTCATATCATTTCATTCTATTGTATATTGACAATTTCCAAAAACTGCTCATACTATGAACATAGTATGATGGCGGTTAGGCAAGTATGCCCCCATCGTCTAGTGGTTCAGGACATCTCTCTTTCAAGGAGGCAGCGGGGATTCGACTTCCCCTGGGGGTAGGATACTACGAAAGGAAGTTGATCGTGGATTATCAATAAAGTTAGAATTGATTCGTCCTGGGTCGATGCCCGAGCGGTTAATGGGGACGGACTGTAAATTCGTTGACAATATGTCTACGCTGGTTCAAATCCAGCTCGGCCCAATAATTCGCGGATTCGCCATGAAATGGTATAACCCATTTTTTTTTCAGAAATGCCAAATGGGGAAGAATAAACAAGTTCAATTTTCTGATTCTGATCCATCCATCCCTACTATTATTTTTTTTTAGTTGCTCTATTTATTCCATAAATTCTGACCATGATACCCATCTAGATTCATATCAGGAGTTTTCTAAATATAAAGTTTAATGAAAAGGGTAAAGTAAGGAAAAGAAAAAATCATTGAAAAATGGATTATCGATCGATTTGGCAACAACGAAAGGATTACTAGTTACTAGTAATCCCTGCTGCTCTGACTAACGTGCATACCTGTGTGGATAAAACTAGATCACTCGTACTTCTGTTTGGTACAGCACGTCCCTTCTAATCTAAGAAATCGAAAAAAGATTGAATGAAAGCATAAGAATATGTATGCTGCACACTTTCCTTTATTTCACCGGGATTGTAGTTCAATTGGTCAGAGCACCGCCCTGTCAAGGCGGAAGCTGCGGGTTCGAGCCCCGTCAGTCCCGACGGATCCAATAACACAAAAACCAGCAATTCATCCCCAAGGATATCCTTCTTTTTTTTTTCTTTTTTCTCATTTCTGATCAAACAAATATGGTAATTTTCATTCCTTTAATCAGTACCAATTGATGGCACAGAGAAAGATATGTGAATTGATCCAAGTACTGGTAGAATCCATCATATTTTGAATTCCAAGAGGTCGTGTATCGGATGCGGTTTTTCGATTGTCCGCGATCTGTGTATATAATAGAATAGAGTAACATATGTTTGTTATGCTTTCTGTGAACGCATATACACACACAAATGAAATTCATTTCTTGTATGATACAAAATGAATTTAACATAGCATAGTTACTTTGATAGAAGACTTTGAGAAGGCTTTGAATCAAAGAGTCTTTACCCTTTCTTTCGTGTTTTCTTTTGTTGTACAATTAAAAATTACTAGTATTAGAGTTAATTTGAAACAATCGATCTTATTCAAATCAAATTGCATACTGCTTTGTTTATTTTTTTTTTAAGTCCTTGTCAAAAAAGTAAACTGGTGAATTTGATGGAATATTAGCTTGATCCTTTTCTACAAGGACTCGCACTTCTTTTATTTGTATTTGTAAATCATTTGTAAACTGTGGAAGTGGAAAAACGGTCAGATGAGACTGATTGTACACGAAAGGCAGTAGGTTATAGAAAAGAAAGAGAGGACAAGAATTTCTAAATAAAGGAAAGAAATTCTTTTGGTTGGACCAAGAATCGAATTTTGGATTAGGTGTGGATAAAAGATCTTTCTATGTTATACTATTTAATTCTCGACGGTGAATCGATTTGATAGCTTAGATATTGTTATTCATGATATTGATTCGTTTCGATGTCTTTGAAATGGAATGTAATTCATTGCATGGCATTGAATTGACAGGCGACAATTTTATCATCTCTATGGGATTAAATCCCGAGTTATTGTAAAGTAAAAAAAAAAAATGAAATTATGGAAGTAAACATTCTTGCTTTTATTGCTACTGCACTGTTCATTCTAGTTCCTACCGCCTTTTTACTTATAATATACGTAAAAACAGTCAGTCAAAGTGATTAAAACTTGACTTCTTAGCAAAGATTAATGAATGGACTAGAATCAGCAGTATTCTCTAAAACCTGCTAATATGGTAGAAAGAAAATATCTTTCTTTCTACCATATATCCAATAGACATATCCTCTTTGACCGATATCAATCGCCCTTCTCAGAATTTCCATTAGTCCGTTTTATTGTATCTTCTGAAAAAAAAAATTAAGTAAAGGGGCCTAGGTCGAAATTTTATATGCTTTGGATTTTTATTTTGCTGCGTTTTTTGTATTTTTTATTTCTAATTCTTTATCACTTTTCTTTTTTTTTCTGATTTCAAATTCTCCTCTTTTCTTTATTCCAATTTTTATTCCAATTTTTCTTTTTCCAATTGTTCTTTTTCTAATTTTTCCAATACAATAGTTTCCACATCTTCTTATTTATAGCACTCCTGATCGAGCCGGAACCAGAAATTGTAGGCTGTACAAACCGCCGTAAAAACGGCAAAAACAGTTCCCATAAACTCACGTTTTCAAAAAATTTCTTGATTAAAGAAAAAAAAAGTTTTCATTTTGGTGCCCCCCTTTTTTTTAATAATAAAATAAGCGAAGTAACTGTATTGCAGTGATGGAGAAAGGGTATTATTCATAGAATATATTCCTCCCCCCAGTAGTAAATAGTAAAAACTAATTAAGTAAAAACTAATTAAATAGTAAAAAAAGAACGATCGAGAAAACAATAAATCCAGTTTGATTCCTCAAATCAATTAAAAATACTTCTACAGTCCACTTCTTCCCCATACTACGAGTGACAGGGAAAATGTAAAGACTGTCATTAATGCCGCCCAAGCGAGACTTACTATATCCATATCACTAATGTCCCCTATCTCTATGAATATGAAAAAATGTAAAAGAATTAGTGTTCACTAATATTATAATATATCAGTTGAATTCTCCGCAACAGTCAAAAAGAAAAAAAGTATCAAGAGCCTTTTTCCTGCACTTGTTTTTGTTTTGTTGGGGAAAACTCGACGAGTTATATCAATCAGCAAACCAGAATAAGGGATTTCAGATTTTTTGTTGATCAGGCGACACCCGGATTTGAACTGGGGAAAAGAGGATTTGCAGTCCCCCGCCTTACCGCTCGGCCATGCCGCCAAAACGATACAAAAAGATGAGAATCCTTTCGCTTTTTTGTTTTTTTGTACTTTGAATTCCTTTTTCTTTTCTTTAATCCCTTGCCTAAAAGAAATCCTTCCTTTTTTTTTGATTGGATCCATTCCCTCGATTGTATGTATCGTATCTCAAAACACACAATATCTAAAAACTTTCCCT